GGTCTATGAGTCATCTCATATAAAGGGAATGTAATAAAGCATCAATACTGATTGATCCATAATTAGACAAATCTGTGCATAGAACAAAAAATCAAGAGCCCCGAGCCAATAAAGACTGAGAAGGTTGACTCAAGAATAAATTTAATTGGAGGCTCCGTTGTAAAATTCAGACCTAATCATTAATCGAGAAGTGGTGGGAACGACAGAACCTGTGAATGCAAAAGATTCTATTGAAAACGAATCCTAATGATTCATTGAGTAGGATGGCGGAACGAACCAGAAACCTATTCATTTATTCTGAGAGGTCATGTCATAGACTAATCTTACAACTGAATGTTGAAAGAGTAAATATTCGCCCGCGACTCTTTTTTTTTTATTTCTAAATTTTAGTCGATTCGAAATAAAAGGAAAAACAAAATAAAGATTCATTATAGCGTTCTACCAAAACGACATTATCTATAAATAGAATACATGTTAAATTATATATTAAAACACAAAAAAGTTCTAATTTATAATCGATTAGATTAAATTTCAAAGAATCCCACGATTCCATATATTATTAACCGTGTATTTTTTTTTAATTGTTTTAAATTGTTTAATTCGCGAGGAGCTGGATGAGAAGAAACTCTCGTGTCCGGTTCTGTAGTAGAGATGGATGGAATTGATCAACAACCATCAACTATAACCCCAAAAGAACCAGATTCCGTAAACAACACAGAGGAAGAATGAAAGGAATATCTTATCGAGGTAATCGTATTTGCTTCGGTAGATATGCTCTTCAAGCGCTTGAACCCGCTTGGATCACATCTAGACAAATAGAAGCAGGGCGGCGAGCAATGACACGAAATGCACGCCGCGGTGGAAAAATATGGGTACGCATATTTCCAGACAAACCTGTTACAGTAAGACCTACAGAAACACGTATGGGTTCGGGGAAAGGATCTCCCGAATATTGGGTAGCTGTCGTTAAACCCGGTAGAATACTTTATGAAATGAGCGGAGTAGCAGAAAATATAGCTAGAAGGGCTATTTCAATAGCGGCATCTAAAATGCCTATACGAACTCAATTCATTCTTTCTGAATAGGAATGTAGAAACAAACGAAAGGTTTTTTTTGGATGAAAAAAAAAAAAAAAACAATTGCAGGTTTCTTTTTTTGTTTTGAACAAATAATATTTCTTTTTTTTATTTATACCTTTGCTTTGCATTGAAAAAGAAAAAACCGATAAAAAAAAAAAAAATGATATGATTCAACCTCAAACCCATTTGAATGTAGCGGATAACAGCGGGGCCCGAGAATTGATGTGTATTCGAATCATAGGAACTAGTAATCGACGATATGCTCATATTGGTGACATTATTGTTGCTGTAATCAAGGAAGCAGTACCAAATACACCTCTAGAAAGATCAGAAGTGGTCCGAGCTGTCATTGTACGTACTTGTAAAGAACTCAAACGCGACAACGGTATGATAATACGATATGATGACAACGCTGCGGTTGTTATTGATCAAGAAGGAAATCCAAAAGGAACCCGAATTTTCGGCGCGATCGCCCGGGAATTAAGACAGTTAAATTTCACTAAAATAGTTTCATTAGCACCTGAAGTATTATAGGGGAAGACCTTAATATAGTATTTGAATGAAATTGATTCAATTTATTTAATTAATTAGTAGATTGTTTATCTATCACGTATATATCTTTAATAATTCATAAGTATTAAAAAATTCAGAAAAAAGAAAAAGAGCATGTTGATTATATCAAAATTCGGGGAAAACAAAAATCTTAGTTTATCATGAGTAAAGACACTATTGCTGACATAATAACCTCTATACGAAATGCTGACATGAATAAAAAAAGAACAGTTCGAATACCATCTACTAACATCACTGAAAATATTGTTAAAATCCTTTTACAAGAAGGTTTTATTGAAAACGTGAGAAAACATCAAGAAAGCAATAAATATTTTTTGGTTTTAACCCTACGACATAGAAGAAATAGGAAAGGACCATATAGAACTGTTTTAAATTTAAAACGGATCAGTCGACCCGGTCTACGAATATATTCTAACTATCAACGAATTCCTAGAATTTTAGGCGGAATGGGGGTTGTAATTCTTTCTACTTCTCGAGGTATAATGACAGACCGAAAGGCTCGACTAGAAGGAATCGGCGGAGAAGTTTTGTGTTATATATGGTAATCTTTCTAATAGCCGACACGGTCATATTTGTGAAAAAAGAGAAAGGACAAGTTTATAATATTACCCCTCTTACATTAGTTGATACTTCAAAGCGGTTTTACCTGGAATGAAACAACAAAAATGGATTCATGAGGGTTTAATTACTGAACAACTTACCGATGGTATGTATCTTCCGGATTCATTTAGATAACAAAAAAATTATTCTGGTTTTTGTTTCGTAAAGGATTCCATGTAGTTTTATACGTATACTACCAGTAAATAGACTAAAAATTGAGGTAAGTCCTTATGATTCAACCAAAGGGC